TTTACAACACAAAAATTGAAGATCTAGTTACGATTGGAAATACACTTTTGTTTTGTATCTTCATCCATAGATCCTTTACTCATACTCATTCAATTGGAAGATTTGATCCAATTGAAATAAAAAAAATTATGCTTCGCGATTCTATAATCCCATTTTGTATTCAATTTCGAATTGACCCTTGGATATAAATCGTGAGAATGTATAGTCTTCCTCAAATATGCTATTGAGGGAAAAAGGATTAAACCTTTTCAATTTAAGAAATAAAGTTTTTTTGGTCTTGATCGGAATATGAAAAAACCGAAAGATCCCTTAACTATTTAAGTTATTAATCAAACGAATCGCACTTTTACCACTAAACTATACCCGCTACATATCTCCATTATTATATATGAATGAACCTTTTGTCGAACAAAGGAATTAGATACAATTAAGATAGCATCAGACTCATGAAAATTCTAGTGTTGGCACTTCGTCCCGCTGGAGGTACTTGAAAAAAATAGGCGAAGAATAGAAAGCAGCTTATTTAAATAAAACTTGACTTGATCATACTTGATCCTAATTCATAATATAATGAAATATTTCATTTATATATATATATACAATATATAATCAAATTAAATATATATATATAATTAATTAAATATTTAAATATAATTATATATAATTTATAATTAATATAATAAAAAATGAAATAAAATGAAAAGTCATCTTTTTCATTTGCTGGAAGTCATTACTGACATTCCGAATCTAGGGATTTATTAAAGATGGACCATAAAAATGATGAATTCCGCATTTCGTTTTTCGTTTTCAACTTCCCCTTCAACTGCCAGATCCTATGAATTTGATTTGAATTGGGATCAATCGGATCAATTGGATTTCAAATGTTCAAATCAAATAAAGCTTGTCCCTTGAACAAGTAAATGAGTTATGTTATATATGTTATAACATATGTGTGTTTCATTTTTGATATTGTTTAATATTATTTGATATTGTTTAATATTAATTGTTATATGTATGTGTTCTTTTCCGGTTAGTAATTAAGTAAATTGAGAAAAAAATACTTATATTTATATACTTAATAAGAATGATAAGAATGTGAAAAATATTCTTTCATATTCTTATTCTATAGTATTAATAGTATTCTTATTATTAGTATAGTATTAATAATACTAACCACTAAGAAATGGCACTTCTATTATAGGACTGGGGATAGACATTTTCTTTGTTGCTTCAATAACAACCAAGAATTTTTGATTTGATATCAAATCATACATAATGAAATTGTTTGATCTATGAAATGATTTATCAGAACAAAAAAAGAAATAATGTAATGACCCGGCCAGTACTTAACCAGGCCGGGGGAATGAACCTTTCTTACAAAATTAAAGAAATGAAGTAAGGGATTCTGTCTATATCTATTCTATCGGGGATAAGATCTCTGTTTCGAATCATTATCTAAATTGAATTACTGATCAAATTCGTAGATATCTTATCCATTTTAATATATAATTTCAAATTTGTTTTGAATATATTATTTCTATTATTTTTATATTATTATCGTTACTTTATCCTATCTTATAATAAATTATTACTAATAAATAATTAAAAAAAGAAAACGAAGTTTTTTTTTTGTTTCAATCTTTTTACTTCACATCACATAAAAAAAATTCAATTTTGAATTGGGAGAGATGGCTGAGTGGACTAAAGCGGCAGATTGCTAATCCGTTGTACGAGTTATTTGTACCGAGGGTTCGAATCCCTCTCTCTCCGTTCCCTCTGATCACTTCAGACTTTCAAATTTTTAAAAATGGGATCCTTTTTTTTTTCATCATAGGTAAATGTTAAATGTATGGAATAAAAAAAAAAAATAAAGAAAACTCAACATTTTTTATTCCTCACGTCCAGGATTACGGCCCGGATCGTTAGATAAGAATCCGAAGATGAAGAGAGAAACAAAAAATATCACTACTGTGTAAACGAAGAGTTTGAGAGTAAGCATTACACAATCTCCAAGATTATTTTTTTGGGAAAAAGGAAATAGATTGCCTATTTTTTATCACATACGTTATTTTGGCATAACACCCCAAAAATGAAGTCTTTTCTTGAATCTTGAAAAAAAAGGAATTTTCAACAAATTTCTTTCTACTTTGTAATAAGGTAATAAGAAAAGAAAGGTTCTGATTCCTTCATTACCAAAACTGTTTGGCCATATCCGTTATTGGGTATTGTGGGTTCTTAGAAAGTCCTTGTTTACTGGAATGTCAGAACGAGGAAATAAGTTGATCCAAATTTATCACCGCGGTCATTCAATTCAATATACAAGAATTTCCATTTTTGAATCGAGGGTTCATAATGTAAAACTTATCTGATCTTATCAATTTTTATTTTATAATTTCTTTTTTCGAATAAATCATGAATTTTGCAGAATATTCAAAATTTTATCGAAAACTTACAGCAGCTTGCCAAACAAAAGCTAATAGAAAAAATAGTAGAGGTATGACAGGCATAAAATCTACGATTGGATTGAAAAAGGCATAAGCCTCCGGCAATTTAGCGAAGAAAAAACTACTCGAATAAAGGGTGGAATTAAGACAGATACAGATTAAACTAAAGATATTAAGCATAACAAACATTTCATTCTTGTAGATTAGAAAATTGGATTTTGGTTGAGTTCTTTTTATGAAGGAAAAATAAAAAGGCGGGTCAAAAAATCCTTCTTTTTCTTCGAACTCTCCCAAATCAAAAATCTTTCCTTTCATTCTCAAATGAGAATACAAGGAATTATAGTTTCGTACAATATCTTAATTGAATTTTATGTAATGATCAATAATTTGATCAATAATTTTTTGTGATTCTATATTTACATGTGTTGAATCCTAGCAACAATGTATTTCATATGTATTTGGGCTGGGATTGACGAATGACCAATACCAATATTAGTCTTTATTAGTGTCGAATATAAATCTAAATGGGGCGTGGCCAAGTGGTAAGGCAACGGGTTTTGGTCCCGCTATTCGGAGGTTCGAATCCTTCCGTCCCAGATCGTCTCCATCAGAAACGAAAGATTTTTCTCTTTAACAATTTTCTGTTTAATCTTGCTTGGATATTGGATATATATAATGTGTGACCCAACCCCTTCTTTGTTCTGAATTCAATGTACGGGTAGAAATAAAAATATTTCTTTGAATTTTGAATTCAAAAAAGAATTGGAGGTGGATCATTCCCATTCAGAGTATGCTCATACTCATATTCATATTGAAGTTAGTTACTTAGGGAAACCTTGTGTTCCATACCCGTGAAATGGGAATTCGCACATGGTGCATTCTTAATTGAAATAGAAAAAAAAAAGGTCTTTTTCTATTCCATTCCCCAAGGAAAGCCTAAAGAAAATAAATGGTGTATCCCAATTCCACACTTTATGTGGAGACTAAAGATTACGTAGTTTTTTTTTTTTTGTATTAATTGCATTTCATCGTTCGTCTAAAAACTTCTAAGGAAAAAATAGGAAAAAGAAATTGATCTGGATCCCATTTTCTTTTTTTGTATTTTAGCTTATTCAATTGAATAATTGGAAATTAATATAATGTAATGATTGGATGGATGAAAATTTATATATTCCATTTTATGGAATTGGAGGAAAGATTCCTTAATCTGAAGTAAAACAAAATAGGTCTGTATGCTGTATAATAGATATTATGTATTATTATTGTATTGTTCTATTTCAGTAACAGTAGCCCCTTCTCTTGGTTAAGTCAAAAGGATCTGTGATCCTTTAAATATCCATGATTACTCCCAGTAATAATTGTTCGTTGTATATGATGGATATGAAAAGAAAAGAATAACTACTTTTATCTGACACTCTTCTATTCCATACTCACGAAAACAAAAAACGATTTGAATCTTCATTTTGTGAACCCTTGGTACTTGAATAAGTGTGAAAAATCTATATTATAGAGAGACTTCCGACCTTTTCGAGTCATCGGAATAGCTTATATTTGGTTACTAACTGATTTTGTTCCGGAATTGAAAATCAATTCTATTATTCTATTAAGTAAAGGCCTTTACTTTTTCATTACTTTTTCATTTATGTATTCGAAAAAAAAAAAGGGATGATCCTTTTTATGATTCATCATCCCGAACAATCTGTTGAAGATGTAAATAAGACTTAAGTAAACGCGTTTATTCGTCTTTTTTATAAATCTGTTTCATTTGAGCCAATGACTATTCATGATTCCATATTGAATCAATTCCATACCAGTTCGAAATTTAATCAGAGGAATGTTATGGTAAAACTTCGTTTGAAACGATGTGGTAGAAAGCAACGTGCGACTTGAAGGACATGATTCGTTGTGGATTCTTACATCCACCATTTTCTATAGGAATGAAGATGCTCTTGAATCGACATAGTTTGTTCTGTTCTTGCTAGGAACCTAATTTGTGTTGGGTTGGTAAATAGGAATAGTACATAATGGAGCTCGAACAAAAAGTATTGATTCATTTATCGGGGGGAAGAATCTAGGGTTAGTAACAATTAATAAGTTAGACCAACTTTGTAAATATATCCTCAATATCGAAATCGAAGGGTGAAAATTCGAACAAGTTTGAAATAAAATAAAAAAGTAAAATTTGTCGAAATTGGTAAAACTTTTTCGATTAAAATGAAAAGTGTATTAGAATAAATCTTTCGTATTATTCATAGAAAGAAATAACAAAAAACAAAAGGTATGTTGCTGCCATTTTGAAAAGGAATAAGGATCACCGAAGTAATGTCTAAACCTAATGATTTTACAAAGTAAAGAGAAAGGATTCCGGAACAAGGAAACACTATTTTCAATTGTCTCAATAATTTTATTTCATTTTATTATAATGAAGAAGAAAAATAGATTCGAGACGAGACAAACAAAAGAGGTTAGAGACGACTCAAGAAATGTCTAAAGAGTTACCTTCGCATTTTTTCAGAATTGCCCAACTTGAGTTATGAGTACGAATGATATTTCTTTTTTTCTGTATCTGTAAGTAAGAACAAAAAACGACTCAAATTATAGTCGACTTCATTATTTTATGGATCTATTTGCCATTATATACAGAATATACAGAAATATTAGAATCATTTTTTCTCGAGCCGTATGAGGAGAAAGCCTCCTATACGTTTCTAGGGGGGGTATTATTTATCTACATCTATCCCAATGAGCGATCTATCGAATCGTTGCAATTGATGTTCGATCCCGAAGAGAAGGAAGAGATCTTCAAAAAGTAGGTTTTTACGATCCGATACAGAATCAAACTTATTTAAATATTCCTGCCATTCGTTATTTCCTTGAAAAAGGTGCTCAACCTACAGGAACTGTTCATGATATTTTAAGGAAGGCAGAATTATTTAAAGTTAAAGAAAGACCCTCATAAAGAAAAAAAAAAAACAAAATTTCTTTTAATAAATAAAAAAGAAAAGGTAACTAGTATCTATTTTGGGCAATTAGTTACTCAAAATTTGCTCTTTTCTTGTTGTATTCATACTTTTTCTCTACCTTTTCCTTATTTTTTTTTCATCTAAATTTCTTATTTATGTTGTGCCAATCCAACACGAATTCTTATTTGATTTACTTAATACTTAAATACAATACTTAATTAATTATTAATTTAATTGAATTTGTTTTCCATTCATATTGACAATGTTGTATCGAACAAATATAATTCGATCGTAGATAAGCGGATCTGTTTATTCCGACCCCTAATTTGGTTTTCCTTTACTTCAGTCAAATGATGGGTTTGCCGAATTTACTGTTATACATATACAAGATGTATTTTCTTAACGAAAATCCAAAATTTTGAGAAAATGGGCGGTCTATAAATTTGGATATTTCTATTTGGAATCTGTTGTTTTTTATTTTTTAATCTGATCCATTCATTTTGCTATTTTGGTGTTTAGAATTGATCATAAAATCTTTCCTCTATTTCTTGTTAGTTCAATGTTTTGACGTAGTTGTACAGTGCAATTCAATTGATTTTTTTATTTCGATCGTATCTACAAATCATATTTATCTGGGTTGCTAACTCAACGGTAGAGTACTCGGCTTTTAAGTGCGACTATGATCTTTTACACATTTGGATGAAGCAACGAATTCGTCCAGACTATTGGTAGAGTCTATAAAACCGCGACTGATCCTGAAAGGTAATGGATGGAAAAAACAGCATGTCGTAATAATAAGAAGAAAATGGAATTTCTTAATTTCTTATTAGATTCCTATTTTTTTTAGTAGAATTTTGAGTCAATCCTTACCAGATCATTCCAAAATTTTGTTTTTATTTTAGGAGGAAGACAAAAAAAAATGCACATTTACAGTTGGGTTTAGTGAATAAATGGATAGAGCCCTACGGCTCCAATTCTGGTAAAAAAAAGCAACGAGCTTCTATTCTTTATTTGAATAATTACCCGATCTAATTATACGTTAAAAAAAATTAGTGCCTGATGCGGGAAAAGGTTCTCCTGTGAGTGGTCCTTTGATTCTTTTTTTTTTTATTATTTTTTCAAAAATCCTAACTATTCTCTATTATAGATTGGAAACGAATGTGTAGAAGAAACAGTATACTGACAAAAAGAATTTGTTCCAAAGTCAAAAGAGCGATCGGGTTGCAAAAATAAAAGATTTTTGAACCTCTAATAATTATAACGAGGATAAACCCATTAGATAGAAGGGGAGAGGAAAAAGATCTGTTGATTGGACTTTCTGTTTCCGGGGTATATATATTTTTTTGTACATAATACATACCTTGTTCTGACCATATTGCACTATGTATAATTTGATAACCCAAGAAATGCCTACTGTTTTTGTTTCAAGTAGAAAAAATGTAAATCAATGGAAGAATTACAAGGATATTTAGAAAAGGATAGATCTCGGCAACAACACTTCCTATATCCGCTACTCTTTCAGGAATATATTTATGCACTTGCTCATAATCATGGGTTAAATGGTTCGGTTTTTTACGAACCTGTGGAAGTTTTTGGTTATGACAATAAATCTAGTTTAGTACTTGTAAAACGTTTAATTACTCGAATCTATCAACAGAATTTTTTGATTTCTTTGGTTAATGATTCTAATCAAAATCGATTCGTTGGATACAACCACAATAATTTTTTTTTTTCTCATTTTCATTCTCAAATGATATCAGAAAGTTTTGCAATTATTGTAGAAATTCCATTCTCGTTGCGATTAGTATCTTATTTCGAAGAAAAAGAAATACCAAAATATCATAATTTACGATCAATTCATTCCATTTTTCCCTTTTTAGAGGACAAATTATCACATTTAAATTATGTCTCAGATATACTAATACCTCATCCCATACATATGGAAATCTTGGTTCAAATTCTTCAATGCTGGATTCAAGATGTTCCTTTTTTACATTTATTGCGGTTCTTTCTTCACGAATATCATAATTTGAATAGTCTTCTCATTACTCAGAATAAATCTATTTTCGTTTTTTCAAAAGAAAATAAAAGAT